GCGGGATTGGGGGAAAGAATAGGAAAGGCGATTTCACTATATTTCTGACCAGGAACAGGGCCTACCACAAGAATATTTTTTTTAGTGGGGCGATAGTTTTGAAAAGAAAGCTTGCCTATCTTTTCTTTAATCTCAGGCGAAATACGATCGGGGGGAGCCAACTCAAACCCCTCTGGTAAAATAAGAACAGCCCCCACATTCAAAGCCCCCTTTTTACCATTAGCAAGAACTTGTTTTACTTGCATATCATAAGGAATTCGAACAACTGCTTCAAATACAGTATCGGGAAGTACCGCTTGTGGAACCTCGATATCCACGGGCTTATTAGCTAAGTGGCAATTGGCACATACAATACGGCCGGTTGCTTCTCGCGGATTTTCATAACTCTGCTGTGCAAAAATAGGATATGCATTTGAAATGGGTGCTCGAGTTATTATATATATCATGAGCGATACGGAAATGGATCGAGTAATCTCTTCCTTTATCCAAGAAAAGGCATTTCTAGTTTGCATGGTCCAATCATTAATTCTGAAAATTTCTACAATAAAATTAGGTAGGTTGCTAATATAGTTCCCTATCCATGATTCTGCTATTTACTAATTTCATTTTATTGGAATATAGGAAGAATCCCTGGCTGCTGGGTAGAAAGAAAAAGAAAAGAAGAAATATAATTTTGAATGTTTAGCTTATGTACAAAGTAACAAATATTATAAGTGGATCATTTTTTTCAGTCAGTCATTCATTGAATGATAAATCACTACAAGTGACGGAGATACACGATTTAAATAACGGAAAATCCAATATTTCAAAATTGTATCTAGAATGACTGGAAAAGTGGAAACAAGACCGGATATGATTTGATGATTCTGAGCAAATCCAAAATCTTTATAGACAGAATCGATCATTAGCTCCCAACCATGGGGCGAATGGAATCCTATACATAAATCAGTTAATAAAAGAATAGAAAAAGCTTTTATTGTGTCACTTAAGTTATATAGGAATTCTTGAACCCAGGAGTTAAGAATAATAAGTTCTTGATTACCTAGAATAGAATAACCACTTAGAATAACGAAACAGATTATATTTGTGGAGAAGTGCAAAATCGTATGGATACGATCCTCATTGTGCGTCTTGATCAGTTGGATCGTTTCTTTGTAGATTCCGATACGAAGGTTTTGTAGACGTGTTTCCGGATATTCCTTTATCATTTCATCCAAGAGGAATAGTTCCTCTAATTCTATGAATTTTTTTAGAATACTTTTTTCTTGAATATCATTCAAGAAAATTTCGGATTGCCCAGTATTCCACCAATTAGTAATCCAAGATTCTAGACTTTTATTAAATGAAAAAGAGATCCACCAGGGCAAAAATACTATAGATGTAAGATATAGAAGGGGAATAAATGCTTTCTTTTTTGCCATTTTTCGTCGTCTTTAATAAACTCATCTTCACCTCATTCGTCAACTCTATATGATAATAATATTTCTGTTAAGCATAAGTTCTATTATCTATTAGAAGTCATAGTATAAGTCATAGAACCTATAAATCTATTACCCCTTTTTTTATTTAAGAAAGCATTCATATTTATTTTATTCTTCAGTTCATTTTTTTTTGTCAAAATACTTCAATTGGTACACGCAAGAAATAGGCCAATTCCGCTGCTTTTTGTTCAATTTCTCGTGGGGTCAAATTCTCATCAGTACGAGTCAAGGGAATGGCTCCCTGTCCTCTGATTTCCATATAAAGGACACGACGAGTATAAATACCTTCTTTAACTTCTATTCTGATGGACTGAATGTCTTTCATAAGGAATCGGAGAAAAATACGACGATTTTTTCCAGGAAATCCCCAACGAAAAATACACACTATTCCCTCTTTTCTATCGAATCGATCATAACCACTACCTATATTCCACGAAATTGTACACCACAAGTAGGAGCTAATAAAGAGACCCGCGATTCCATAGAAAGACATCACGATCCCTTGTGGAAAAAAAAGAATTTGATGAGACGGAAATAAAGATATCAAATTCTTACCAAGATAACTGGAAGTTCCAACTAATAAGAAACCTAATGAACCTAAAAAAAGAATAAAGGCCCAGCAGAAATTACTTGTTTTTCGAGATCCCGTTATACGTTCTATCCATATACGTTCTGATCGCCAACCCATACTAGACCCAGTTGTATTTTATTGGAATTGGGAGAATAACCCCAATGAATTTGACTTTTTTTTGTTTCCGAAGTAACTCTCATCAACTAGCACTATTCTGATGTAAACCTTTGTAAACCTTTAGGAGTAATTCATGGAATTGCTTATAGATCTAAAAAAAAATAGATGAGATTTGTCTCTACTGCGCGTATCTAAAAAATCTTGTTTTTTTGAACATAAAGAAATAAGGAAGCCATTGCAATTGCCGGAAATACTAGGCCCACTAAAGGGACAAAAATAGAGGGTAAGTTGCTGAGAGTTGTCATAGAATGGGTACCTCGATTTAATATTTGTACCTGTTATTTTTTATATTGTTATAAAAATATTTTATAATCACTAGAATTCATATATAATTATACTAAGTATATCTAAGTGAGTATATATAATAAAATCACAAATAAAAGAATGAATTCATTATTCATTTACGGTTACGAAAGAAATGCATATCAAATAGCATATCCAGAGTCAACTTTAAGAATTCACGTGGTACGATGAAATCGCATGTTCCCTTACTTTTTAAATTTTCAGACTCTTGTGAACCTTCAGGTACTGTCGTCTTCAATGTTTCTTCAATTACTCTTTTACCCGCAAATGCAATGTAGGCTTGGGGTTCAGCAATAATGACATCCCCCAACATACCAAAGCTAGCTGTCACCCCACCAGTAGTAGGAGATGTAAGGACCGATATATAAAATAAGTTTTTAGTTACTTGATAATCATATAAAGCCGAAGCTATTTTAGCCATTTGCATCAAGCTCAAACTTCCTTCTTGCATACGTGCCCCCCCGGAAGCACACACGAGAATAAGAGGTAAAGAGTGATTGTTAGCATACTCGATCAACCGGGTGATTTTCTCACCGACTACAGATCCCATACTACCTCCCAAAAAATGAAAATCCATAACTCCAATTGCTACGGGACGACCGTTTAGTTCACCTGTGCCTATTTGAACAGCCTCAGTTAATCCTGTCTCTCTTTGATAAGAATCAATACGATCTTTATAAGATTCCTCCTCATTCGAATCAAATTCACCCGAATCAAATTCACCCGAATCAAATTCACCCGAATCAAATTCACTCGAATCAAATTCACTTGAATCCCATTCAATGGGATCCAGAGAGACCATGTCTTCATCCATAGGATTCCAAGTACCCGGATCAATCAAAAGTTCGATTCTATCTAAACTGATCATTTTCAAATGATATCCACAATATTCACAAATATTCATTTTTGATTTCAAAAATTTCTTATAATTTAATCCATAACACTTTTCGCATTGAACCCATAAATGCTTGTATTTTTGAGTGTCATTTAGATCATTTTCATTTACAACATTTTCATTTACAACATTTTCATTTACAACATTAGAACTTTCTCTTATACTTAAACCACTATCATTTCTATTAATCATATTTTTCCTCCTTAATGAGATTTTTTTTCACTAGTATTTTTTTTTTTTACTAGTATTAATGTTAGTGAAAATATTAAATATTATTTTTCCGCAGACGAACTACCATTTCTGACTTCACTACAAATGTAGTAACTATAAAAGTAACTGTCATTGGATTTGTCACTATCACTTAAAGTGATACTATCAATACATATTTGACAATGTAGGTAATTTTCAATGCAACTATTAATGTGATTTTTCCAACTATATTTACTATCAGACATATAATGATCATAGTGGGAAACATTACTTTTCGATACATTATTCAGATAACTAGAATTCTTATAACTATCAAAAATTTTTTTTCAGTTCATTTAGAAATAGAAAAGAATGAGCCCTTTCAATTTCAAAAATTTGATTTTCACTATCAAAATATATGTAATAACTGTCCCTATTACTATCCCTAACTAAAAACGTGTCATCAGATATGAAATTGCGAATGTCCCTCACTAAATAATAAACATTACTGTAACTAGAATTTTCACTATCAACCCAACTCTGAATGTTTTTATTCCTATCAGGTAGAATCGAATCTTCGCTTTCATCGGTATTGGTATTTTCAATAGGATCAAAACTATCACTTAGCCTGCACTTGTATTCTAACTCTCTGTTGTTAAATAACAGAGAATTAAACCAGAATTTTTCCATACAACTTCAAAATAAGCATATAAATTCAATCACTAGGATTATTAACTAATCCTAATAATACGGGTTCTGACGAAAAAAAAAATGATTCTTTTTCGCCAGAACCAAGAGTATCCACTATCTATATCACTATATGTGACGGAACTCTTATTTGAATTCTATTATCAAAAATAACTATTTAAATTCTATTATCCGTAATAACCATTTGAATTCCATTTTCTTTTCTATTTAATAGAATCATTTTATTTTCTATTTAATATAGAAAAGTAAATCCATTTTCAATAGTCCCCCCTGTTGTGTCAAATTCACACGGAAAAAAGAAACAATTGTTCTCTCCTATGAATCGGAAGAACTTTTTTCATAAAATCTCGTCTACTACTACTAAAAAGTTGCTATTCCAACACGGAACGAAAAGAAAGGGAGATATAAATATACAAGATGGGTAAAAAAGTTGTGATATTTGGCTCGATCCATGCCATGATCCGAAATTACGGGATATAAAAGAATACACCAATCCTAAAGATCCATAGAATTCATTTTAGATCCAACATAACAATAGAGAGGTTTAAGCTCTTTCGTTTCGTCTTCTATTTTGCGATCTTGTCTTGTATATCTAGATAAAAGATAAATATGTATCGTATCTCTTAAAAAAATATATTTCAAAAAAGAAAATATAAATAGATAAATATATATACAA